CTATGGATCCTTAGGATTGGTATATTCTTTATATATCCTGTAGTTTCCCTGAATTAAGTGAAGTATCACAAATCTTTCGACCAATCCTGTATATTGTCTTTTTCGTTCCGTGTTGGAATAGAACCTTAATTTATTACTTGTTATTAGTTAGTTATTAGATGAGATTTTACGAAAAAATTCTTTCTAGGCGAGAACAAATATTTTTTTTTGTTCGACGCGAAGACATAGGAAAAACCACCTTTTATCATTAAAAAAAATATTTAATTTAGAATGAAAGGGGATTTCATCATATTCATATATATAGTGAAGTCTTCCCCCCGGATTCCCACAAAACAAAAGAGAATCCTTTTTCACACTTCCTATTAGTAGTGATTGAATTTCTATGCTTAGTCTGATATGAAATAAGATATTCAAATCCAAATAAAGAATTGTGGATCGAATGACTATTCATCTATTGTATTTTTATGCAAATAGGGGCAAGAAAACTCTATGGAAAGATGGTGGTTTAATTCGATGGTGTTTAAGAAGGAGTTAAAACGCAGTTATGGTATAAAGAACTCAACGGACAATCTTGGTCCTATTGAAAATACTAGTGAAAGTGAAGATCCGAATAGAAAAGGTAGGGCTAAAAACATTCATAGTTGGGGGGGTCGTGACAATTCTAGTTACAGTAATGTCGATCATTTATTTGGCGTCAAAGACATTCGGAATTTCATCTCGGATGATACTTTTTTAGTTAGGGATAGTAATGGAGACAGTTTTTCTATCTATTTTGATATTGAAAATCAGATTTGTGAGATTGAGAACGATCATTCTTTTCTGAGTGAACTAGAAAGTTCTTTTTCTAGTTATCACAATTTTAGTTATATGAATAATGGATCTACGAGTAAAGATTCCTTATACAATCATTACATGTATGATACTCAATCTAGTTGGAATAATCACATTACTAGTTGCATTGACAGTTATCTTCAGTCTCAAATCTGCATTGATACCTCCATTGTAAGTGATAGTAGTGACAGTTACATTTCGGGGTGCGTTTTTGATAAACGTAGAACTAGTAGTGAAAGCGAGAGGTCCAGTATACGACCCCACGCGAAGAGTAGTGATTTAACTCTAACAGAAACAGAAAGCTCTAATGATCTCGATGCAACTCAAAAATACAAGCATTTGTGGGTTCAATGCGAAACTTGTTATGGATTAAATTATAAGAAATTTTTGAAATCAAAAATGAATATTTGTGAACAATGTGGATATCATTTGAAAATGAGTAGTTCAGAAAGAATTGAAGTTTTGATCGACCCCGGTACTTGGGATCCTATGGATGAAGACATGGTCTCTCTGGATCCCATTGGATTTCATTCGGAGGAGGAGCCTTATAAAGATCGTATTGATTCTTATCAAAGAAAGACAGGATTAACTGAGGCTGTTCAAACAGGCGTAGGTCAACTAAATGGTATTCCCATAGCAATTGGAGTTATGGATTTTCAGTTTATGGGGGGTAGTATGGGATCCGTAGTCGGGGAGAAAATCACCCGTTTGATTGAGTACGCTACCAATCAATTTCTACCTCTTATTATAGTGTGTGCTTCGGGGGGGGCGCGCATGCAAGAAGGAAGTTTGAGCTTGATGCAAATGGCTAAAATATCGTCTGCCTTATATGATTATCAATCAAATAAAAAATTATTGTATGTATCAATCCTTACATCGCCTACTACCGGTGGGGTAACAGCCAGTTTTGGTATGTTGGGAGATATCATTATTGCTGAACCAAATTCCTACATTGCATTTGCGGGTAAAAGAGTAATTGAACAAACATTGAATAAAACAGTACCCGAAGGTTCACAAGTGGCTGAATATTTATTCCAGAAGGGCTTATTCGACCTAATCGTACCACGTAATCTTTTAAAAAGCGTTCTGAGTGAGTTATTTAAGTTCCACGCCTTCTTTCCTTTGAATTCCAATTCAATCGAGTAGAGTGCACTAAGTTCAATTATTTTATTTGTAGCAAACAAGCGGATAACTCTTTTTTTTACCTAGATTCCCGATTACTAATTAAGATTAAGAAGTCTCTATCATCATCAACAAGATAAAAGCACGAGTTCTTCCTTTTGTGAATTTAGGCAAATAAAACGAATTTCGTCTTACGTATATAATCCAATTCAAATATAAAAAAGATAGATATACAGTTTTGTATCTTTCTCCATCTCCCGAAAATCCCATTTCACTAAAAATCCCGGTTGTGTCGCATTCTAAAAAATCTTTCGATAATTTGTAAGAAACTCTTTCTTTATTACTTTATTAAATTAGAAGACAAGAACAAAACACAAAGAAATGAAGAAAAATAATAAAGTTGATTATCATACATATCTTTCATGTAGATAGATGAATAAGTCCATTCATTTAATTCTACATTCCTTGGACTTATTTTATCACTTAGATATGTAGATACTTATATATCGAATAAGAATTTTCAAATTGAATTAATTAATAATAACTACGAATTTATAATAATTACAATTCTTAATTATAATCAATATAAATATAAAATATGATATTTAATAAAAAAAACAGGTGCAAATAGTAAATCGAGGTACCCCATTTTATGACAACTTTCAATTTTCCCTCTATTTTTGTGCCTTTAGTAGGCCTAGTATTTCCGGCAATTGCAATGGCTTCTTTATTTCTTCATGTTCAAAAAAACAAGATTGTTTAGATCTGAGGGGACCAACCTCATCCGTTTTTTTTTGAAACTTAGACTTGTAGCATAACACAGATATTTATTTCGGGAAATATGGTATAACATGTGATTTCCGCCGAACATAAAGGAAAAAGCTCTTATGCCTGCATAAAATGATCTATGGGTAAATGAATTCTAGCTAGTTTCAAATAGATCAGGATCGCCGGATGCCTAAAATGTAAAGTTGGTGGATCTATATGTATATCAATAATGTATATTGGGATCCTATGAGGGGTATGTTATTATTTTAGATCTAACCAATTTGATGAATTACTCCTAAAGGTTCCCATCAAACTAGTGCTAGTTCCCATCAAACTAGTGCTAGTTGATGAAAGTTCCTTCGGAAACAAAATAAAGTAAAGTCAAAATCATTTGGGGTATTCTCTCAATTCCAATAAAATGCAATCGGATCAAGTATGAGTTGGCGATCAGAACATATATGGATAGAACTTATAACGGGGTCTCGAAAACTAAGTAATTTTTGCTGGGCTCTTATCGTTTTTTTAGGTTCATTAGGATTCTTATTGGTTGGAACTTCCAGTTATCTTGGTAGAAATTTGATATCTTTTGTTCCGTCTCAGCAAATCATTTTTTTTCCGCAAGGGATCGTGATGTCTTTCTACGGGATCGCGGGTCTCTTTATTAGTTCCTATTTGTGGTGCACAATTTCCTGGAATGTAGGTAGTGGTTATGATCGATTCGATAGAAGGGAAGGAAAAGTTTGTATTTTTCGTTGGGGATTTCCTGGAAAAAATCGTCGTATATTCCTCCGATTCCTTATAAAAGATATTCAATCCGTTAGAATAGAAGTTAAAGAGGGTATTTATGCTCGTCGTGTCCTTTATATGGACATCAGAGGCCGCGGGGCTATTCCGTTGACCCGTACTGATGAGAATTTGACTCCACGAGAAATTGAACAAAAAGCTGCGGAATTGGCCTATTTCTTGCGCGTACCAATTGAAGTCTTTTGAGAAAAGGAACTGGTCTGAAAAACGAATGCTTTCTCAGCAGGAGGGAAAAAATGCAAGAATCCTCTTTTTTTCTATAACATAACTTAACTGAAGTTTCGTCAGAACGTTCAGTCCAGCCAAAGTCGACGTATATGGAACAACCATAAAACAAAACCACTTTTTTTGTGGTTTTTTATGCGTATCCAAATCCATACAACTCAATTGAAACAAGTAAGAAATTGAACTACTAGATTCAATCCATTTCATATATCAAACGATTTCGAAAGAAAGAAATTGCTCTTTTTTTTTAAGTTCAATATTTGTTGGAAGTGATACTTTAGATGCAGATAAATCATATCTTGTCAATTATTTCCTTTTTTGTTTTGTCAATCGACCCTTTATTTTATCCTTTCGTTTGTGTTCTTTACTAACCAATAATGGGTTTTCTTAATAATGATAACTGGCCCACCTCTGTCTTGTTTTTCCGCTCATTTTTTTGATCATCACAATATCTTTCTCTCAATTATTCTATTCTTGGCTATGAGGAATCATTGGAATTTTTTCGAAATATTGGATATTTTGATAGAAAAGGAGTTCTTTCGTCTCAAAATCTCAATAATATTCATATTCATTCCTTAAAGTTAAAGAAAGTACTTCTTTCGGTCATTCATCAAAAGAAAACACTTGTTTGGAATTTGATGAATCGAGATATCTGGAAACAATATTTTGGATTATTTCTTCATTTGAATTCGAAGTCGAGCCGTCGAGCCTTAGTCTATTTCTGTATTCTTTCTAGATTCAAACAAAATCACAAATAAAATAGATTCATAGATTTGATACCTTGTCTAGAACTCATGTTTGAAAGAAATATTCGATCACATAGAGTCGACAAACGAAGTGGGTTAATTAAAAATTCACAGGTGATAAATGGCAAAAAAGAAAGCCTTCACTCCTCTTTTGTATCTTGCATCTATAGTATTTTTGCCCTGGTGGATTTCTCTCTCATTTACTAAAAGTATGGAATCTTGGGTTACTAATTGGTCGAATGCTGGTCAATCCGAAATTTTTTTGAATGATATTCAAGAAAAAAGTATTCTAGAAAAGTTCATAGAATTAGAGGAAATCCTCTTTTTGGACGAAATGATCAAAGAATATTCGGAGACACATCTACAAAAGCTTCCTATAGGAATCCACAAAGAAACGATCCAATTAATCAAGATACATAATGAGGGTCGTATCCATACGATTTTGCACTTCTCAACAAATATAATCTGTTTTATTATTCTAAGCGGTTATTCTATTGTAGGGAATGAAGAACTTGTTATTCTTAACTCTTGGGCTCAGGAATTCCTATCTAATTTAAGTGATACAGTCAAAGCTTTTTTGATTCTTTTATTAACCGATTTATGTATCGGATTTCATTCACCCCACGGTTGGGAACTAATGATTGGTTCTGTCTACAAAGATTTTGGGTTTGTTCATAATGATCAAATTATATCTGGTCTTGTTTCCACCTTTCCAGTTATTCTCGATACTATTTTAAAATATTGGATTTTCCGTTATTTAAATCGTGTATCTCCGTCACTTGTAGTTATTTATCATTCAATGAATGATTGATAAATGATCTACCGATATTAATCTAATCCAATTAGAATGTTTCTTACTTTGTAGTTCTACATAAACATTAAAAACTTCCTATCCGGAGGATTTTCATCGTTTTCATCCTATCGTATTCCAGTAAAATGATTCCGGTAAATAGCAGAATCGTGGATAGGGAACTATACTAGCGACCTACCCAATTTATTGTAGAAATTTTCGGATCAATGATTAGACCATGCAAACTAGAAATACTTTTTCTTGGATAAAGGAACAGATTACTCGATCTATTTCCGTATCGCTCATGATATATATCATAACTCGGACATCCATTTCAAGTGCATATCCCATTTTTGCGCAGCAGGGTTATGAAAATCCACGAGAAGCGACTGGGCGTATTGTATGTGCTAATTGCCATTTAGCTAGTAAGCCCGTGGATATTGAGGTTCCACAAGCAGTACTTCCTGATACTGTATTTGAAGCAGTTGTTCGAATTCCTTATGATAAACAAGTGAAACAAGTTCTTGCTAATGGTAAGAAGGGGGGTTTGAATGTGGGGGCTGTTCTTATTTTACCGGAGGGGTTTGAATTAGCTCCTTCCGATCGTATTTCTCCCGAGATGAAAGAAAAGATAGGCAATTTGTCTTTTCAGAGCTATCGCCCTAATCAAAAAAATATTCTTGTGATAGGGCCTGTCCCCGGTCAGAAATATAGTGAAATTGCCTTTCCTATTCTTTCCCCCGACCCCACTACTAAGAAAGATGTTCACTTCTTAAAATATCCTATATACGTAGGGGGGAATAGGGGAAGGGGTCAGATTTATCCCGACGGAAGCAAGAGTAACAATACAGTTTATAATGCTACAGGAGCGGGCGTAGTAAGTAAAATCATACGAAAAGCAAAAGGGGGATATGAAATAACCATAACAGATCCCTCGGATGGACGTCAAGTGGTTGATATTATCCCCCCAGGACCAGAACTTCTTGTTTCAGAGGGTGAATCCATCAAATTTGATCAACCATTAACGAGTAATCCTAATGTGGGTGGATTTGGTCAGGGAGATGCAGAAATAGTACTGCAAGATCCATTACGTGTCCAAGGTCTTTTGTTCTTCTTGGCATCTGTTATTTTGGCACAAATCTTTTTGGTTCTTAAAAAGAAACAGTTCGAGAAGGTTCAATTGGCTGAAATGAATTTCTAGACTCGCGGATTTATCGACATCAGGTTCGGAAAAAGAACAAAATTTTTGTTGTCAATTATTTATGTATGATCAAAAAAAATCAATTCTGAAAAACCTTTGCTCTTTTTCTACGAGCTCGGGGAATCCCTTGTACCGCATTCCTAGTCATGTCATAATTAGGTAGATTTTTGTTTGAAGAAGACTATTTTAGTTGACTTTATGACTTTACCACCTCTTTCTTTGTTTTTTGTAGCCAAATTGAATTGGTACGACTATGTTACTATTGCCAGAGTTCAATGTCATAAAATGTATCAATTTTATTCTATTTCAAATAGAATAAATTGGGATAGATATTAGTATAAGTAAGCGGGTAATAGAACGAACTATAAATGCGGGGAACAAATAATTCTATGAGGCATTTTTTGTCTTCCTAGTCTTCGACACAAGAAATCTTCGACCCAAGAAAGGGAATTTTCTACACCCCTTTCTTGGGTCGAAAGAGTAATGATTTTCGATCCTGTTCGTCAAAAATTCCTAGTCTTGGTTTCGGTTTTCCAGATGTATCAGAACTTTTTTTTTCGATTTATTACGTACAATAAAGTAATGGACAAACAAAAAATAAAACTTATTCAATGAACTTATAAAAAAGTGAAATTTTTCTGAGATATTAAAATAAAATAAATAGGGTAAGAGTATAGTATAGAAAGTATTTGTACGATATCTAATCTACAGAAATATATATATATAATCCAGGAAATTGAGAAATTGAGCAATTCCCCCTTGTTATAACTTGGCAAGTACCCATAGATACTATCAAGATCAAGGAAGAAATGTTCTGAATAAATCAATGAAGTTCATTTTTTCAAAAGCATCATAAAAAAATAGAATGGAGTTTTTTGAAACAACAGAAAAAGAAATCCACTTTGTCATTTAGACGAAAGAAAGACCCTGCTTCTTAAGAACAAGAACCCAACGGGCCCTTTCCCCTCGAATCAGACAAAGAAAGAAGGGAATCCCGTTGAGTTCCTACGCTT